CAATCACTTCGCGTCCATTCGATGCATCCACTATGGTTATTTCGTATCCCCCTTTTTCTTTTCGTAAAATTTTGCTTATTATCCCTCCTGCCGTAGCATTATAAACTGTATTGTTACTTTTGCTACCATCAGGATAAATCTGACCCCTTCCCCTGTTTCCACCTATGTATATAGGATATTTTAAGAAGTGAACATCTTTATTAGTAGCAGGGTCTGGGGCAAGAATAGGAAAGGTTATTTCACTATATTTTTGACCAGGAACAGGACCTATCACAAGAATATTTTTTTTATTGGGGCGATAATTCTGAAAAGAAAGATTTCCTATCTTTTCTTTCATCTCGGGTGAAATACGATCGGGGGGGGCTAATTCAAACCCCTCCGGTAAAATAAGAACAGCTCCCACATTCAAAGCTCCTTTTTTACCATTAGCTAGAACTTGTTTTAGTTGCATATCATAAGGAATTTTAACAACTGCTTCAAATACAGTATCAGGAAGTACCGTTTGTGGAACCTCAATATCCACGGGCTTATTAGCTAAATGGCAATTGGCACATACAATACGCCCAGTTGCCTCTCGTGGATTTTCATAATTCTGCTGGGCAAAAATTGGATATGCACTTGAAATGGATGCCCAAGTTATTATATATATCATGAGTGAGACAGATATGGAGCGAGTAATCTCTTCCCTTATCCAAGAAAAGGTATTTCTAGTTTGCATGGTCCAATCATTTATCCCGAAAATTTCTACAATAAAGTTAGGTAGGTCGATAATATACTTCCCTAGCCACAATTCTGCTATTTACATTTACTGAAAAAAAATCCAATTTTTTTTGTTGAAATATACAAGGAATCCCTCATGGGTAAAAAGAGTAAAGTAAATACGACTTTGATTTGGTTATGATGTATAAGGTACGAAAGATTCAAATTCGATCAGTGAATCATTTTTTAGTCGTTTATTGCATGATAAATCACTACAAGTGACGGAGATACACGATTTAAATAACGAAAGATCCAATATTTAAAAATTGTATCAAGAATGACTGGAAAGGTAGAAACTAGACCAGATAAAATTTGCTCATAATGAGCAAACCCAAAATCTTTGTAAATATAACCAATCATTAGTTCCCAACCGTGAGGCGAATGGAATCCGATACATAAATCAGTTAATAAAAGAATCGAAAAAGCTTTAATTGTATCACTTAAATTATATAGGAATTCTTGAACCCAAGAATTCAGAATAAAAAGCTTTTCCTTACCCCAAAAGGAATAACCACTTAGAATAACGAAAGATATTAGATTTGTCGAGAAGTGCAAGATTGTATGGATACGATACTCATTGTGTATCTTGATGAATTGGATCGTTTCTTTGTGGATTCCTAGACGAAATTGTTGTAAATCGGTTTCTGGGTATTCCTTTATCATTTCATCGAGCTGGAATAGTTCCTCTAATTGTATGAATTTTTCTAGAACACTTTTTTCTTGAATATCATTCAAAAAAGTTTCGCATTGTCTAGTATTCCACCAATTAGTAATCCAAGTTTTCAAACTTTTATTACAGCAGAGAGAGATCAACCAGGGCAAAAAGACTATAGATGTAAAATAAAAAAAAGGAATGAATACTTTCTTTTTTGCCATTTTGAATCTGTGAATTGTTAATGAACCTACCTCATTTGTTGATTCTATTAGATCTAATATTTCTATCGAGCATGAGTTTCCATTCTAATTCGAATAGAATGTAGTGAGCCTATGAATCCATTTTCTCTTTTTCTGTTGATTCAATACTGAGTCTTTGCTTTGAATCTAGAAAGAATACAGAAATAGACTCAGAATACATTGAATCAAGAAAAAATTAGGTTTCCAGGATGTTATTCCCCCTTTTTTCGATCAATACTAATTTCGAGACGAAGAAACTCCTTTTCTTTTCTATCAAATATATCAAAAAAACGAGCATAAAAGAATAGATGAATATTCAATTGACAAAAAAAAAGAAAGAAATTCTTTTGCTTTTTCTTCCTACTGCCAAAGCATTTAGTCTTTTAAAATTAATTCATTTCAAAATACTTCAATTGGTACACGCAAGAAGTAAGCCAATTCAGCAGCTTTTTGCTCAATTTCTCGTGTAGTAAAATTCTCATCAGTACGAATTAAAGGAATAGCCCCTTGACCTCGAATTTCCATATAAAGGACACGCCGAGCAGAAACACCCTCTTTAACTTCTATTCTGATGGACTGAATATCTTTCATAAAGAATCGTAAAAAGATGCGACGACTTTTTCCAGGAAATCCCCAACGAAAAATACGCACTATTCCTTCTTTTCGGTCGAAAAGATCATAACCACTACCCACATTCCACAAAATAGTGCACCACAAATAGCAACTAATAAAGAGACCTGCGATCCCATAGAAAGACATCACAATCCCTTGTGGAAAAAAAATGATTTGCTGAGACGGAAATAACGATATAACATTTCTACCAAGATAACTGGAAGTTCCAACCAATAAGAATCCTAATGAACCTAAAAATAGGATAAAGGCCCAGCAGAAATTACTTGTTTTTCGAGACCCCGTTATAAATTCTATCCATATCGATTCTGATCGCCAACTCATATATATTAGATCCAGTTATACAATTTTTTGGAATTGAGAAAATATGACTTTCCTTTTTTTGTTTTCAAAGTAACTCTCATCAACTATTTTGTTGTGAACCTTTACCTTAGGAGTAATTCATAGAATTTTTTATATCTAAAATAATAACATCTCCTTCCTTTATATGATCCCCTATAGCTATATACATACAAATAAATAGATTGACTTGAATTTCATACATCGGCCCGATGATGATCCATTTTTCAAAAGAGCGCCAATTTTTTTACGTTTACACATGCATAAGAGCTTTTTTTATTTATGTTTGTAGGAATCTATGTGTTATACAATATTCTACCAAATGGGTCTTATCGAATCGAAGTTTATAAAATAAAAAAGGGAGTGATACGATTAGGTCTCAGCCGATCTAAAAAATCTTATTTTTTTGAATATGAAGAAATAAAGAAGCCATTGCAATTGCCGGAAAGACTAGGCCTACTAAAGGCACAAAAATAGAGGGTAAGTTATTGAAAGTTGTCATAAAATGGGTACCTCAATTTAATATTTGTACCTGTTATTGTTATATTCTTAATTCTAAAGATATCTTATAATATCTTGTATTTTTATTATTTCTATTAATTATATAATTATACTAAGTATCTTTAAGTAAATATATATCTAATACTAATATAGAACCTAATAGAAATATATAGAATAGAACCTAATAGAAATATATAGAATAGAACCTAATAGAAATATATAGAATAGAACCTAATAGAAATAGAATAAAAAAATAGGTACAACAAACGCCAAACTAAATAAATGGACTTATTAATCTTTCAAAAAAAAATAGATGTATCATAATCCCCTTGTTAGATTTATTATTCTTTTTGTCTTATACTTATAATAGTCATTAATAAAGAAAAAATTTTATTCCATTACAAACTTCTAAAAAATTGATTAGAATCTGATCCAACAACAGAGAATTTTCGGGAAATGCAAAAAGATGGAAGACTCTCTATAGATCTGTATATCTCTCTATTTGAATTATCTATACATATGTAAGCAAGGGAGGAAAATAAACTTTTTTTATTTGTCTAGTCTAATTTGAACTTCCCCAAAGCAAAAATTCACTTTTTATCTTGTTGATAGAGGTTTACTGAGTAGTAAACAAGAATATCGATAAAAAAAAAGATTCGAAAGAAAAATTCATTTTTCAGGGTTTTCGTTTAATTCTGATAAACTAACCGTTCTATTTGATTTCATTTTTGTTCAAAGGAAAAAAAGCATGGAGCTGAAATAACTCGCTCAGAACACCTTTTAAAAGATTACGTGGTACAATTGCATCCAATAAGCCCTTACGTAATAAAGATTCAGCCGCTTGTGAACCTTCAGGCACGGCTTTTTTCAATGTTTGTTCAATTACTCTTTTTCCCGCAAATGCAATATAGGCATAGGGTTCGGCAATAATGATATCCCCCAACATACCAAAACTAGCTGTCACCCCACCGGTTGTAGGAGATGTAAGAATTGATATATAGAATAACTTTTTACTTGATTGATAATCACATAAAACCGAAGAAATTTTAGCCATTTGCATCAAACTTAAACTCCCTTCTTGCATTCGTGCTCCTCCGGAAGAACACACTAAAATAAGAGGTAAACATTGATTGGTAGCATACTCGATCAAACGAGTTATTTTTTCGCCTACTACGGATCCCATACTACCCCCCATAAACTGAAAATCCATAACCCCAAGGGCTACCGGAATACCGTTTAGTTGACCTGTACCTGTTTGAACAGCGTCAGTCAATCCTGTAGTTTTTTGAGCAGAGTCAATACGATTTTTATAAGGTTCCTCCTTCGAATGAAATTTAATGGGATCCGCAGAGACCATGTCTTCATCCATAGGATTCCAAGTACCCGGATCAATCGAAAGCTCGATTCTCTCTGAACTACTCATTTTCAAATAATGTCCACATTGTTCACAAACATTCATTTTGACTTTCTTATACATTAATCCATAACAATTGTCGCATTGAATCCACAATTTATTGTAGTTTTTAGTTATATCGAAATCCTTAGAACTTATTAAATTACTACGATTCCTATTAGTTCTTATCTTGTAATTTTTGCTTTCACGAATCTTTCCACTTTCACTACAAATGAAATTATAAATGTAACTTTCATTGGAATTATTACTATCGCTTAAAAAGTTACTATCAATACAGATGTGAGAACGAAAATAAAAATCAATGCAACTATTAATGTGATTAGTACAATTATATTTAGTATCCTTAATGTAAGGATCATAGTGCAGATCGTTGTCACCTTTAAATCTATTATTCAGATAACTAGAACTACAATAACTATAAAAAAAATTTTCTAGGTCACTAAAATCATTGTCAACCTCAAAA